GAGATTTCCTATCTTTTCTTTCAACTCAGGAGAAATGCGGTCGGGCGGCGCTAATTCGAATCCCTCGGGCAAAATAAGAACAGCACCCACATTCAACCCTCCCTTTTTCCCATTAGCAAGAACTTGTTTCAGTTGCATATCATAAGGAATTCGAAGAACTGCTTCAAATACAGTATCAGGAAGCACAGCTTGGGGAACTTCAATATCCACGGGCTTATTAGCTAAATGGCAATTGGCACATACAATTCGTCCAGTTGCTTCCCGTGGGTTTTCATAACCCTGCTGCGCAAAAATGGGATATGCATTTGAAATAGATGTCCGAGTTATTACGTATATCATGATCGATACAGAAATCGATCGAGTCATCTGTTCCTTTACCCAAGAAAAAGTATTTCTATTTTCCATGTCCAATCGCAGATCCCGGAATTTCTACAATAAATTAGATAGGTAGCTAAGCTAATCTAGTTCCCTATACACGAGTCTGTTGTCATTCTACTGCAACAGTTGTACTGGAATGATGAATACCTTGAGCAGGTAGAAATAGAAAGAATTTTGCTAAAATGGAAAAGGGCTTTCTTTCTAAAGGAAGAAAGATGCTAATTTGATTAATATCAGGAGATCGAATGAGTTTATGCTTCACTAATTGAATGATAAATGACTACAAGCGAAGGAGATAGACGGTTTAAACAAAAGAAGACCCAAAATTTTAAACATGTATCTAGAATCACTGGAATACTACAAACAAAAATAGTGAAAATTAGCTCGTTAGGAGCCCACCCAAGATCGTTGTAGACCCAACGAATTAGTAGTTCCCAACCGCGGGTGGAGTGAAATCCAACAAAAAAATCAGTAACTAAAAGAATAAAAAAAGCTTTTATTGAGTCATTTAAGTTATAGAGGAATTCCTGAACCCAAGAATTCAAAATGACAAGTTCCTCTTTACCCAGAAAAAAAGAACCACTTAGAATAGCCAAACAGATTATATTTGTCGAGAAATGCAAAATGATATGGAGATGATCCTCATTATCTATTTTGGCCAATTGTATTATTTCCTTGTGTATTCCTATAGGAGGTTTTTGTACATGTGTCTTCGGTTTCTCCTTTATCATTTCGTCCAAGAGAAAAAATTCTTCTAATTCTATGAATCTTTCTAGAACCCTTTTCTCTTGAATATCAGTTAAGAGAGTTTCGGATTGCCTGGTATTCCACCAATTCTTAATCCAAAGTTCCAGACATTTGTTAAAAGAGAAAGAGACCCCCCAGGGCAAAAGTACGATAAATACAAGATATAGGAAAGAAGGCAATGCTTTCTTTTTTTTCATTTTTGATCTGTAAATTGAGTTGTTAATGAATCCGCTTCATTCGCTGACTCTATTTCATTTGCTGACTCTATATGATATTTCTTTTTCTTTGAAGCAAAAATTCTATAACAAGGTTTGAGACCTTGTATCTATTCCTCTTTTTGTATACTAGTGGAATTTCTTTTGGTTCTTTCTTAGATCTAGATGGAGTGGAATAGTAGAGAAATAGAATAAAAAAAAAAGCCCTTTCGGATGAAAATGGAATAATATTATGGCCCTATATCTCACTTGGACAAAACAAATTAGAAGCAATTTTCTCTTATCCTTGTTTGTTCCTTCCTTTAGATAAATACTCGAAAATCCCCTTACAATAACGAATCCAATTCCGAAGGGACCTCCTCCCCGTGTTGAGAAAACTTTTCTTCTTCCATTTCTTCTTCATTCAATTCATTTCAAAAAAATGCAATTGGTACTCAAAATACTTCAATTGGTACGCGCAAGAAATAGGCCAATTCGGCAGCTTTTTGTTCAATTTCTCGTGGAGTAAAAAACTTCTCATCAGTACGAGTCAAGGGAATGATCCCCTGGCCCCGGATTTCCATATAAAGGATACGACGAGGATAAAGACCCTCTTTAACCTGAATTCTAATTGATTGGATATCCCGCATAAGGAATCGAAGGAAGACGCGACGTTTTATTCCAGGGAATCCCCAACGAAAAATGCACACTATTCCCTCTTTTCTATCGAATCGGTCATAACCACTGCCTACATTCCACAAAATAGTGCACCACAAGTAGGAGCTAATGAATAGGCCCGCGATTCCGTAGAAAGACATCACGACCCCCTGTGGAAAAAAAAGAATTTGTTGAGATGGAAGTACAGATATCATATTCTTACCAAGATAACTGGAAGCCCCAACCGCTAAGAATCCTAGTGAACCTAGAAAAAGAATACAGGCCCAGAAAAAATTACCTCTTTTTCGAGAACCCTTTAGAAGTTCTATCCATATGTGTTCTGATCGCCAATTCATATTAGATATACTAAATCCAGCAGCGGTCGATTGAAATTGAGAGAATAAGCTAAATGATTTTGACTTTACTTTTTTTGATTCTGAAATCGCCTTCAGCAGCTAGTACTCCTGTGAAATAATTGGTTAGATACATTGACTTTCTATTCAAAAAATATTCGTCGATCCACTTAAAGTAAAACTCGCTATACCCGGCTCCGCATATGCATGCATTTATGCTCGTAGCCTATATCCGCATCCATAGCCGTTTTTCATTTGTGTGTAGAAAGAGCCACATACCCTACCATATTATATTACTTACACTAAAAAATATCTGTATTATGATCCTGCGTGGAAATACATTGAGAAAATTCGGCCCCCTCGGTTCTAGACAATCTTATTTTTCTGCACATAAAGAAATAAAGAAGCCATTGCAATTGCCGGAAATACTAAGCCTACTAAAGGCACGAAAATAGAGGGTAAGTTAAAATCCGTCATAGAATAGGTGTCTCAATTCAAATTTACTATTTCTATCTATTCAAAAATATCTTAAGATTCTTATGATATAATTAAGTATATCTATTATAAGGAATATTGACTATTGTATTTTTTAGTTTGCAAAAAAAAGATTTATTATAGAATACTAAAGTATTCTATAATAAAAAATTAATGGAATGGATAATAAGAAAATTGCAAAAAAGGAGAACTAATTAAAAAGATTTGATTTTTCTTTTCCCATCCTCATGGCCTTTCTATCCTTCTAATCGAACTTGAAATTGGATTCAAAAGAAAGCGATTGTGAAAATGAAATATCTCATTCAGAATACCCTTTAAAAAGGTCTCAGTACGACTTAGTCGAATGCGCCCATTTCGAATCCAAAATCCGTTTCGTCTACCTCCTTCCACATGCAATACTTCTTCAACCACTCTCGGACTCCCACAAACGCAAGATGCGCGTCAGGTTTTGAAATAAGGATATCCCCCAGCATACCGAAACAGGCTCTTATCCCACCGGTTGTAAGGATTGATACATAGGGCTTTTTAGTTGATTGATAGTGCCGTAAAGTTGAAGCTATTTTAGGCTTTTTATTAAGCTGTAACTTCCTTCCTGCATACGTGTTCCTCCAGAAGCGCATACAATAATGTGCGGTAAAGGGGGAAAAATAGCATACTCAATCAAAGGGAAAATTCTCTTAACTACTACGGATCTCATACTACCCCCTTAGACTTTGTAAGGCGATATACCACCCAAAGGATATGAAAATACCGGGTGGAGTTAGCTTTTCGACGAAGACCCGTCCCGTGCAGCGAAGTCCTATTAGTAAGACCCCGCGCAAGAATGGATTATAGAATAATATTATTCCGAATACTCCCCCGGACGCGTATAGTAGCATTGCGATTCCGAATCTTTTTTCTTTGTGAATAGAAAAAATTCATTGTATCGTTGGGCCGGGGGTTTGGTCCGGAAAAATTCGGAACAAAATGTCTACCTCGTTGAAGCCTATAGCCCTGGATTTCCACGAAAGCACGATTCTTACCATCAGGATCCTTTTGAACGTCTCTACGATGGGTCCAGGTTCTATGTCCAATCCGAAATCAAAGATTTCTTGCTCTTGATCGGAGCCGTAAACTAAAACTACCTCTTCATCAAGGTTATAGAAGACTTCGTCATCTAGTTCTAGCATTTTTAAAATCAATTCTCTTTTCTTACAGGCAGTTCGAGTCACTTGTTGACTCACGATTACGCCTGTTAAAAGTTTCAAAATAAATGTCCTCTTTTTTGAAAGAGGGTCTTATAAAAGGGTCTAACTTCCAAACTATGTCTTTTTTCATTCATTCTCCTTTAGTTCTTTTCTCTATCTAGAAGTGGAATAGAATAACCCGGTTGAAGGGTAATGATCATACGTCTGTAATGCATTGTATGTCCCAGAATAGGTCCCATTCTTCTACCCTTTCCGGGTAGTCGATGGCTATTCACAGCTACTACCTTAACACCAAAGAAGAGTTCGACCCAATGCTTTATTTCTGTCTTAGTGAATCCTGATTCGACATTAGAAGTATATTGATTCTTTCCCAATAAACGAAGACTTTTTTCTGTAAATACTGCGTATTTGATTCCATTATCTTTTCTGTAAATACTGCATATTTGATTCCATTATCATATGATAATCCTATATTTGCATTATATTACTTTATATATTCTAGATCGATTTGTCAAGTCTCATGATCGTATCAAGATCTATTTTTATTCGGCTCAATCTTTTTTTATAAAAAAAGATTGAGCCGAGTTTAATTGCAATCAATTAGAAGAATAAAGAAGAATTACTGCATTTCGTAACTTATTTTTTCTCTTTCTATTTCGCTTCTTTTTTATTTAGACCTTCTTTATATCTAGTTTTATCTAGATATCTAGTTTATCTACCGGCTCGAACTCGAATTTGATCGCCTTCCATACTTCACAAGCTGCGGCTAGTTCAGGACTCCATTTGGAAGCTTGTCGGATAATTTCATTACCTTCACGAGCAAGATCGCGCCCTTCGTTACGAGCTTGTACACAGGCTTCTAAAGCCGCCCGATTAGCTGCTGCACCAGGTGCATTTCCCCAAGGATGTCCTATAGTTCCTCCACCAAATTGTAATACGGAATCATCTCCAAAGATTTCGGTCAGAGCTGGCATATGCCAAACATGAATACCCCCTGAAGCCACCGGTATAACACCTGGCATGGATACCCAGTCCTGAGTGAAAAAGATACCGCGAGCACGATCTTTTTCAATAAAATCATCGCGCAATAAATCAACAAAACCTAAAGTCATTTCGCGTTCCCCTTCTAACTTACCTACTACTGTACCGGCGTGGACATGATCTCCCCCAGACATACGCAATGCTTTAGCTAATACACGAAAATGCATACCATGATTTTTCTGTCTATCAATAACTGCATGCATTGCCCGGTGAATGTGAAGAAGTAGGCCATTGTCGCGGCAATAGTGAGCCAAACTAGTATTTGCGGTGAATCCCCCAGTTAAGTAGTCATGCATTACAATAGGAACCCCTAATTCCCTCGCAAATACAGCTCTCTTAATCATTTCTTCGCATGTACCTGCAGTCGCATTCAAGTAATGCCCCTTGATTTCACCGGTTTCGGCCTGTGCTTTATAAAGTGCTTCGGCACAAAAGACAAAACGGTCCCTCCAGCGCATAAATGGTTGTGAGTTTACGTTTTCATCATCTTTGGTAAAATCAAGTCCACCGCGTAGACACTCATAAACCGCTCTACCATAATTTTTTGCGGATAATCCCAATTTTGGTTTAATAGTACATCCCAAAAAGGGACGACCATACTTGTTCAATTTATCCCTTTCAACTTGGATACCATGAGGCGGACCTTGGAAAGTTTTTGAATAAGAAGTGGGAATTCGCAGATCCTCCAGACGTAGAGCGCGTAGGGCTTTGAAACCAAATACGTTACCCACAATGGAAGTAAACATGTTAGTAACAGAACCCTCTTCAAATAGGTCTAATGGATAAGCTACATAAGCGATATATTGATTTTCCTCCCCAACAACGGGCTCGATGTGATAGCATCGTCCTTTGTAACGATCAAGACTGGTAAGTCCATCAGTCCAAACAGTTGTCCATGTACCAGTAGAAGATTCGGCAGCTACTGCAGCCCCTGCTTCTTCAGGCGGAACCCCGGGCTGAGGAGTTACTCGGAATGCTGCCAAGATATCAGTATCCTTGGTTTCGTACTCCGGGGTGTAGTAATTCAATTTATAATCCTTAACACCAGCTTTAAATCCAACACTTGCTTTAGTTTCTGTTTGTGGTGACATAAGTCCCTCCCTACAACTCATGAATTAAGAATTCTCACAACGACAGGGTCTACTCGATATGGATTAGGCGTAAATGAAACCTTTGCAAAAATCTTAAAAAAAAAGGATATTCAATTAATATCAACTCATTAAAGAAAATGGAGGGCATGCTTAAGTTAATGAATATGTTTCATTCATATATAATGCGTACACCCTGTGTATGTTCTATCCTATAGGAATTCTACTATAGGAATTCAATAGGAATTGAGTTGTTGTTATGGTAAGTTAACATGGTTCGTTATTAAACCATGGATTTGATTCACCAAATCCATCATTATTGTATACTCTTTGATAGATATAGCGCAACCCAAACCAATCCCTAATCCTTATTTTGCAAGTTCTTAATAGGCCCCTTTCTTATTTTGAATCTAATACCTAAATACTAAGAAAATTCTCTGTTGACAGCAATCTATGCTTCACAGTAATATATATTTTGTATATCGAAGTCCTAGATAGGAAAGTAGAGTAGGCACAGATCCTCCACAAAAGGCGAAATGTATATGAAAAAAAGATTGATTGAACTTTCCAATGGACTCATTCCATGAGTAAACGATTGAATGGGATTCGCTTGGGCAACGAAATCAAGTGCAGGTCCCCTTTTCTCTCTTATTGAATTAACTAATTCATTTCCTTTTTACTTTTTGATTTTTGGATATTTTTTTGGATTTTATTTGGCATTATTCAACAAGAAAAAAAAGAAAAATTTCGACAAATTCCTTTTTTTTTATAATTATGTGATAATTATGAGAACCAATCCTACTACTTCTCGTCCGGGGGTTTCCACAATTGAAGAAAAAAGCACAGGGCGTATCGATCAAATTATTGGACCCGTGCTGGATGTCACTTTTCCCTCGGGCAAGTTGCCTTATATTTATAACGCTTTGGTAGTCAAGAGTCGAGACACTGCCGGTAAGCAAATTAATGTGACTTGTGAGGTACAACAATTATTGGGAAATAATCGAGTTAGAGCTGTAGCTATGAGTGCTACAGACGGGTTGATGAGAGGAATGGAAGTGATTGACACGGGAGCTCCTCTCAGTGTTCCGGTCGGTGGAGCTACTCTCGGACGAATTTTCAACGTTCTTGGGGAGCCTGTTGACAATTTGGGTCCTGTAGATACTAGCGCAACATTCCCTATTCATAGATCTGCGCCTGCCTTTATCGAGTTAGATACGAAATTATCCATCTTTGAAACAGGTATTAAGGTGGTCGATCTTTTAGCTCCTTATCGGCGTGGAGGAAAAATCGGACTATTTGGGGGGGCTGGAGTAGGTAAAACAGTACTCATCATGGAATTAATCAACAACATTGCTAAAGCTCATGGAGGCGTATCCGTATTTGGCGGAGTAGGGGAACGGACTCGTGAAGGAAATGATCTTTATATGGAAATGAAGGAATCCGGAGTAATTAATGAAAAAAATATTGAGGAATCAAAGGTAGCTCTAGTCTATGGCCAAATGAATGAACCGCCGGGAGCTCGTATGAGAGTTGGTTTGACTGCCCTAACTATGGCAGAATATTTCCGAGATGTTAATAAGCAAGACGTGCTTCTATTCATCGATAATATCTTTCGTTTTGTTCAAGCAGGATCGGAGGTATCTGCCTTATTAGGGAGAATGCCCTCTGCAGTGGGTTATCAACCTACCCTTAGTACAGAAATGGGTTCTTTGCAAGAAAGAATTACTTCTACCAAAAAGGGATCTATAACTTCGATCCAAGCAGTTTATGTACCTGCGGACGATTTGACCGACCCTGCTCCTGCCACAACATTTGCACATTTGGACGCTACTACCGTACTTTCCAGAGGATTAGCTTCCAAGGGTATTTATCCAGCAGTAGATCCTTTAGATTCAACCTCAACTATGTTACAGCCTCGGATCGTTGGCAACGAACATTATGAAACTGCGCAAAGAGTTAAGCAAACTTTACAACGTTACAAAGAACTTCAGGACATTATCGCAATTCTTGGGTTGGATGAATTATCGGAGGAGGATCGTTTAACTGTAGCAAGAGCACGAAAAATTGAGCGTTTCTTATCACAACCGTTCTTTGTGGCAGAAGTTTTTACCGGTTCTGCAGGAAAGTACGTTGGTCTTGCAGAAACAATTAGGGGATTTCAACTGATCCTTTCCGGAGAATTAGACGGCCTACCCGAACAGGCTTTTTATTTGGTGGGTAACATCGATGAAGCTAGCACGAAAGCTATAAACTTAGAAGAGGAGAACAAATTGAAGAAATGAAATTAAATCTTTATGTACTGACTCCTAAGCGAATTATTTGGGATTGTGAAGTGAAAGAAATCATTTTATCTACTAATAGTGGCCAAATTGGCGTATTACCAAACCACGCCCCCATTAACACAGCTGTAGATATGGGTCCTTTGAGAATACGCCTCCTCAACGACCAATGGTTAACGGCGGTTCTGTGGAGCGGTTTTGCGAGAATAGTTAATAATGAGATCATCATTTTAGGAAATGATGCGGAACTGGGTAGTGACATTGATCCGGAAGAAGCTCAACAGGCACTTGAAATAGCCGAAGCTAACTTGAGTAGAGCTGAGGGTACGAAAGAATTGGTTGAAGCGAAGCTAGCTCTCAGACGAGCTAGGATACGAGTCGAGGCTGTCAATTGGACTCCTCCATCCAATTGAAGACAATCCAATGGTTTAGTTGATACAAAGAAAAAGAGAAGAAGGGTAGAAAAAGTTATTAGATAGCGAAGCGAAGTCAGTCCAATGCTATCTAGTAATTTTTCTACCTACCTACCTACTATTGGATTTGAACCAATGACTCCCGCCGTATGAAAGCAATACTCTAACCACTGAGTTAAGTAGGCAATTTATCACCACAAAGGAAGACCCATTACTTCGATCGATTATAGACCGAATCCTTTTTATAAGCAATACCGCTCCGTTATTGGTATGTTATCGTTATTGGTATTTATATAGTAAACAGATCAAAGGGATATCCTCTGGGATTAGAGAATATTCATCTTGACAAGAAATTATCTATATGTTAAGATATCTCTGACAAGGGCTATAGCTCAGTTCGGTAGAGCAACTCGCTTACACGTGCGCCAATGCTTTTCAAGGGAGCTTATTCTGCAATGAACATAATAGATCTTATTGCAAAATCAATGTCTTACTTCATGGATTCGAGAGAATAGGAGAACAATAGCCTGACAAACAGTCGGTTCAGTCCGATTCAGGTGCCAATTCAGGTGCCTAATCAAATAGAACCCTTATTGATTTGCTAGTTGATAAGGTAAATATCCAGCCCACTCAATGCTAGGCGTAATGAGGATAAGGGCCTCCAAAAAACTTCTTTTCGTTCTATGAACTTTAAGGTGTATGAAGTCTCATAGTCAACTCTTGCAGCGGAACGATAGAGACTCCATTTCACTTAGGTTGATTTAATTTAGGCCGGAGGCAGACCTAAGTCAAGGTAATCCTCTTTTGAAACACTTTGGTATTGCTCCTAGATAGATCATAATACAAATAATCAATCAGAGCACAGGGAGCCATCTCATTATCTTTCCGTAAAGAAAAACTATGGTGGACTAACTGATCTTTACATCAGTTGATGAAAGAGCCCAATGCAAAAAAATGCATGTTGGGTCTTTAAAACAGTTCGAATCATTTCGATAATAATCCGTTTGATCTGTTTTACCGAGAAGGTCTACGGTTCGAATCCGTATAGCCCTAATACGTTCTGTTCTATTTTTAGATTTTAGGATAGATATCCTATGTTTCCTTTAGTATAGTTTTCATTTCCTCATTAGTACTTGTTTATAGACTGGACGGTCGCCTGCGCCATAGA